ATAGAATCGAACTTTCGATCGATCGGGGTACTTGGGAGCCTATGGATGAAGACATGGTTTCTCTGGATCCCATTCAATTTCATTCGGAGGAGGAGCCTTATAAAAATCGTATCGATTCTTATCAAAGAAAGACAGGATTAACCGAGGCTGTTCAAACAGGCATAGGGCAATTAAACGGTATTTCCGTAGCAATAGGGGTTATGGATTTTCAGTTTATGGGGGGTAGTATGGGATCCGTAGTCGGGGAGAAAATTACCCGTTTGATTGAATATGCTACTAAAGAATTTCTACCTCTTATTATAGTGTGTGCTTCCGGAGGGGCACGTATGCAAGAAGGAAGTTTGAGCTTGATGCAAATGGCTAAAATATCTTCTGCTTTATATGATTATCAATCAAATAAAAAGTTATTCTATGTACCAATCCTTACATCTCCTACTACTGGTGGGGTGACAGCCAGTTTTGGTATGTTGGGGGATATCATTATTGCCGAACCCAATGCCTACATTGCCTTTGCGGGTAAAAGAGTAATTGAACAAACATTGAATAAAACAGTACCCGAAGGTTCACAAGCGTCTGAGTATTTATTCCAGAAGGGTTTATTCGATCTAATCGTACCACGTAATCCTTTAAAAGGCGTTCTGAGTGAGTTATTTCAACTCCACACTTTCTTTCCTTTGAATCAAAATTAGAACATTAAGTCCATTATTTTGAGCAAACAAGTAATTCGTTTATCGGAATACAAGTGAAATTGAGACGAATGGGTTTTCTTTGTTGACATAAGATCTAATTGTATAACGAATCAAAAGTCACATAAAATCGGAAATCTGACCCTTTTTCTATATTCCTGATTATTGATCAAGAAGTCTCTATTAACAAGATAAAAGATGAAATTCTTTTTTTCGTGAAATTAGGCAAATAAAAAAATCTTCTTCTCGTCATATATAATGAAATTAAAATCTAGAAAATAGAGTATAGAATTTTTTATCTTTCTATAGCGTACGATAATCCTATTTTGACTAAGAATCCCTGCTGGATGGGATTCTAACAAACCCTTGAATCAATATAAATAGAATCTAATTCATTAAAAAAAACTTTTTGCTTAGTGAATGAAATTCGAAGACAAGAGCAAAAAATGAAGAAAATAATATCTCATCCATATCCTCTCAAATTTTTCATGTAGAAAGATGAAAAACTACATTATATACTCACTTAGACTTAGATAGTAGATACTTATATTTTTTTTAATTAATAATTAATTCTTAATAGATATAGATATTAATAAAAATTTTAAGTAGTAATAATTCCAATTTAGAATTATCAAATTATAATCAAGTCAAATTCAAATTTTATTATTATAATATAAATACTATATTATTATTATATATTATATTTTTATTATATATATATAAGTAAGATATAAGTATAATAAATAAATTAAATAATTAAATAATATATATATATAAGATAAGATATAAGTAAGATCTTTATATATATATTATATATATAATAATAATAAGATAAGATATCTTTATATTATAAATAATATTATAAATAATAAATATAAAATCTAAATAATAATAACAGGTACAAATAGTAAATCGAGGTGCCCATTCTATGACAACTCTTAATTTTCCCTCTGTTTTGGTCCCTTTAGTAGGTCTAGTATTTCCGGCAATCGCAATGGCTTCTTTATTTCTTCATGTTCAAAAAAACAAGATTGTTTAGAGCCGAGGGCGCAAAATATTATCTTTTTTTTTGAAACTGACGCTTGTATCATAACACAGATATCCATTTAGCTAAATATGGTATAAGAGGCTTCCGTCGAAATCTCCCCAAAATGCTATTAGCTAGTTTCAAATAGACCCGAATCGGCGAATAGCTGAACTGTAAAGTTGGTCTATCTATATACATGTGGCTATCTTTAGTGAGTCATACGAAGGGTGTGTTATTAGTTTAGATCTAACCAATTTAATGAATTACTCCTAAAGGTTCACATCAAACTAGTGCTAGTTGATGCGAGTTACTTCGGAAATAAACGGCAAATTCATTTGGGGTATTCTCTCAATTCCAAAAAAAGCAACCGGATCAAGTATGAGTTGTCGATCAGAACATATATGGATAGAACCTATAACGGGGGCTCGAAAAACAAGTAATTTCTGCTGGGCTGTTATCCTTTTTTTAGGTTCATTAGGATTCTTGTTGGTTGGAACCTCGAGTTATCTTGGTAGAAATTTGATATCTTTATTTCCGTCTCAGCAAATAGTTTTTTTTCCACAAGGGATTGTGATGTCTTTCTATGGGATCGCGGGTCTTTTTATTAGCTCCTATTTGTGGTGCACAATTTCGTGGAATGTAGGTAGTGGTTATGATCGATTTGATAGAAAAGACGGAATAGTGTGTATCTTTCGTTGGGGATTCCCTGGAAAAAATCGTCGGGTCTTCCTCCGATTTCTTATAAAAGATATTCAGTCCGTCAGAATAGAAGTTAAAGAGGGTATTTATGCTCGTCGTGTCCTTTATATGGATATCAGAGGCCAGGGAGCCATTCCATTGACTCGTACTGATGAGAATTTTACTCCACGGGAAATGGAACAAAAAGCTGCTGAATTGGCTTATTTCTTGCGTGTACCTATTGAAGTATTTTAAGAAATCAGCTGAGAAATGAATGCTTTCTCGCGGGAGGGCAAAAAAGCAAGAATCCTCTTTTTCTATAACATAACTTAATTGAGGTTTCTTCAGAACATTCATTCGAGTCAAAGCAGACATATATAGAAGAAGTATAAAAAAACCTTTTTGGGGGATCTTTTATATGTATCGAAATATACACATACACAACTCAATTATATATTAAAAAAAAAAATAAGAAAAAAAGAAAATCTCATAATCAACCATTTCGAAATAAGGAAATTCCCCCTTTTTAGTTGTTGGAATTGAAACTTTAGATTCAGATAGATCATATCTTGTAATTTTTTTGAAGCTTCTTTTTAGACTTTTTGTGCTCCTTAATGACGAAAAATTTGGATCTCTTATAATGTAGCCAATTTATTTATGTCGTTTTTTGTCACTCATTTTTCACAATATTTTTCAGAAAATTACCTCAATTATTCTATCGATGACTACTCATAGTCAGTTAAATTTTTTCGAAATATTAGAGGTTTTTTTTATATATATAATGATAGAAAAGGAGAATGATAGAAAAGGAGTTCTTTTGTCTCAAAATCTGAATACTATTCATATTCATTATTTAAAGTGGTTTTTCCGGGCGTTCATCGAAAAGAGATATATGCTTCGAATTTGACTGATTGAGATATAGGGAAACAATTTTTATTATATTATTTATTCATATCATATATATTCATTCGAATTTTTCATCTTTTTCCGTATTTTTTTCTAGATTCAAGGCCTAACCACGAAATCACAAATAAAAAAGAGTGAATAGATTCATAGGTTTGATAACTTGTAATAGAACTGATGCGTGAGAGAAATATTAGATTACATAGAGTCGACGAATGAGATGGGTTCATTAACAATTCACAGATGAAAAAATGGCAAAAAAGAAAGCATTCACTCCTCTTTTATATCTTGCATCTATAGTATTTTTGCCCTGGTGGATTTCTCTCTCCTTTCAAAAAAGTCTGGAATCATGGGTTACTAATTGGTGGAACACTAGGCAATCCGAAACTTTTTTGAATGATCTTGAAGAAAAGAGTATTCTAGAAAAATTCATAGAATTAGAGGAACTCCTCTTCTTAGAGGAAATGATCAAGGAATACTCGGAGACACATCTACAAAACCTTCGTATAGGAATTCACAAAGAAACAATCCAATTAATCAAGATACACAACGAGGGTCGTATTCATACGATTTTGCACTTCTCGACAAATATAATATGTTTCATTATTCTAAGTGGTTATTCTATTTTGGGTAATAAAGAACTCGTTATTCTTAACTCTTGGGCTCAAGAATTCCTATATAACTTAAGTGACACAATAAAAGCTTTTTCTCTTCTTTTATTAACTGATTTATGTATCGGATTTCATTCGCCCCATGGTTGGGAACTGATGATTGGCTTTGTCTACAAGGATTTTGGATTTGTTCATAATGATCAAATTATATCTGGCCTTGTTTCCACTTTTCCAGTCATTCTAGATACAATTTTAAAATATTGGATTTTCCGTTATTTAAATCGCGTATCTCCGTCACTTGTAGTGATTTATCATTCAATGAATGACTGAAAAATTATCTACCTAATCCAATTATAATGTTTCTTACTTTGCAGTTGTACATAAGCAAAGCATTGAAAATCGCTTTCTATTTCTACCCATCCCGGAGATTCATCCTATATTCCTATATATATTAATATTAATCGAGTCAAAACAAATTATTCCAGTAAATAACAGAATCGTGGATAGGAAACTCCATTAGTGACCTACCCAAATTTATTGTATAAATATATTTTCGGGATCAATGGTTGGACCATGCAAACTAGAAATACTTTTTCTTGGATAAAGGAACAAATTACTCGATCTATTTCCATATCGCTCATGATATATATCATCACTCGTACATCCATTTCAAATGCATATCCCATTTTTGCACAGCAGGGTTATGAAAATCCACGAGAAGCGACTGGACGTATTGTATGCGCCAATTGTCATTTAGCTAATAAACCGGTGGATATTGAGGTTCCGCAAGCGGTACTTCCCGATACTGTATTTGAAGCAGTTGTTCGAATTCCTTATGATATGCAAGTGAAACAAGTTCTTGCTAATGGTAAAAAAGGAGCCCTGAATGTGGGGGCTGTTCTTATTTTACCAGAGGGTTTTGAATTAGCCCCTCCCGATCGTATTTCCCCCGAGATAAAAGAAAAGATGGGCAATCTGTCTTTTCAGAGCTATCGCCCCAATCAAAAAAATATTCTTGTCATAGGCCCTGTTCCTGGTCAGAAATATAGTGAAATCACCTTTCCTATTCTTTCCCCCGACCCCGCTACTAAGAAA